GAAAAATAAAATTTGATGAGTATTTGGTTCATCCCACACGTACCCGTCATGGGCATCCTGCTTTTCTATGTTTTATAGACTTGTATGTAACTATTGAGAGTCGAGATATTATACATAATGTTAATATTCCAACAAAAAGTTTGATTTTAGTTCAAAATGATCAATATGTAGAATCGGAACAAGTGATTGCCGAGATTCGTGCCGGAACGTCCACTTTTCGTTTTAAGGAGAGGGTTCTAAAACATATTTATTCTGAGTCAGAAGGAGAAATGCACTGGAGTACTGATGTGCATCATGCGCCCGAATATCCGTATAGTAATGTTCATCTAGTACCAAAAACAAGTCATTTATGGATATTAGCAGGATGTCTATGCAGATCCAGTATAGTGTCTTTTTCACTCCACAAGGATCAAGATCAAATGAATTCTAATTCTTTTTCTGTCGAAGAAAGAAATATCTTTGATTTGACTAATGATCAAGTAAGACATAAATTTTTTGGTAAAAGTAAAAAGGATGGGCAAATTTTTGAGTATTCAAAACCTTATCGAATCATATCCAATGGTCATTGGAATCTCATAGATCCCTCTATTTGTCAAGAGAATTCCGATGATTCCTTGGCGAAAAAGCGAAGAAATAGATTCGTGATTCCCTTACAATATGATCAAGAACGAGAAAAGAAACTAATACCATCTTTTTGTATTTCTATTAAAATACCTATAAATGGTATTTTACGTAAAAATAGTATTCTTGCTTATTTTGATGATCCGCGATATAGAAGAAGCAGTTCGGGAATTACTAAATATGGGATTGTCGAAGTAGATTCAATCGTAAAAAAAGAGGATTTGATTGAGTATCGAGGAGCAAAAGAATTTAGTCCGAAATACCAAATGCAAATGAGAGTAGATCGATTTTTTTTCATTCCCGAGGAAGTGCATATCTTCCCCGTATCTTCGCCCATAATGGTCCGAAACAATAGTATCGTTGGAGTAGATACACGACTTGCTTTAAATATAAATACAAGAAGCCGAGTAGGTGGATTAGTCCGAGTGGAGAGAAAAAAAAGGAGTATTGAACTGAAAATTTTTTCTGGAGATATTCATTTTCCTGGAGAGGCGGAAAAAATATCTAGGCACGGCGGCATTTTGATACCACCAGGAATGGAAAATAAAAATTATAAGGGATCAAAAAAATTTAAAAATTGGATCTATGTTCAACGGATCACACCTATAAAAAAAAAGTATTTTGTTTTGGTTCGGCCCGTAGTCCCATATGAAATATCCGATGGGATAAATTTAGCAACACTTTTTCCTCAGGATCTCTTGCAGGAAAAGGATAATGTACAACTTCGAATTGTCAATTATATACTTTATGGAAATAGCAAGTCAATTCGAGGAATTTCTCACACAAGTATTCAATTAGTTCGGGCTTGCTTAGTATTGAATTGGGACCAAGAAAAAAGGGGTTTTATAAAAGAAGAGGTTCATGCTTCCTTTGTTGAAATAAGGGCAAATGATCTGCTTCGTGATTTCATCAGAATTGAGTTAGTAAAGTCCACTATTTCTTATACCGTAAAAAAGTATGATACGTCAAGTTCAGGATTGATTTACAATATTGGATTAGATCGTACCAATATAAATCCTTTTAATTCCAAGGCAAAGACTCAATCATTTCCCCAACATCAGGGAACTCTTGGTACGTTGTTGAATCGAAATAAGGAATGCCAATCTTTCCGAATTTTGTCATCATCCAATTGTTCTCGAATTGGCCCCTTTAATACTTCGAGATATAATAATGCGACAAAAGAATTGGATCCCATGAATCCAATTAGGGATTTGTTGGGTCCCTTAGGTACTACTGTATTTAAAATAGCGAATCCTTGTTTATCTTACTATTTAATAACTCATAATCAAATCTTTTTAAAGAACTATTTGTTATTTGACAATTTTCAACAGACTTTCCAAGTACTTCAATTTCAATACTGTTTCCTAGATGAAAATAGTAGGATTTATAATCCCGATCCGTGTAGTAACATCATTTGGAATTTATTCCATTTTAATTGGTGTTTTCTCCATCACGATTATTGTGAAGAGGCATGGACAATAATTAGCCTTGGCCTATTTCTTTGTGAAAATTTATGTCTATTGAAATACGGATCACGCATAAAAAAATCTGGTAAAATTTTCATTGTTCATGTTGACTCTTTAGTTATAAGATCAGCTAAGCCCTATTTGGTCACTCCGGGAGCAACTGTTCATGGCCATTATGGGAAAACCTTTTATGAAAGAGATACATTAATTACATTTATATATGAAAAATCGAGATCCGGCGATATCACGCAAGGTCTTCCAAAAGTGGAACAAATCTTAGAAGTTCGTTCAATTGATTCAATATCGATGAACCTCAAAAAGAGAGTTGAAGGTTGGGACGAACGTAGCCGAAGGCTTCTTGGGATACCCTGGGGATTCTTGATTGGAGCTGAACTAACCATAGCACAAAGTCGTATCTCTTTGGTTAATAAGATCCAAAAGGTTTATCGATCCCAGGGGGTACAGATCCATAATAGACATATAGAGATTATTGTACGTCAAGTAACATCAAAAGTGTTGGTTTCAGAAGATGGAATGTCTAATGTGTTTTCACCTAGGGAACTGATTGGATTGTTGCGAGCAGAGCGAGCAGGGCGTGTTTTGGACGAAGCGATCTGTTATCGGGCAATCTTATTGGGAATAACGAAGTCATCTCTGAATACTCAAAGTTTCATATCCGAAGCGAGTTTTCAAGAAACTGCTCGAGTTTTAGCAAAAGCTGCTCTACGAGGTCGTATTGATTGGTTGAAAGGTCTGAAAGAGAACGTTGTTCTGGGGGGGATTATACCGGTTGGTACTGGATTCAAAAAATTAGTACATCGTTCAAAGCAAGATAAAAACATTCATTTGCAAATAAAAAGGAAGAATCTATTCGAATTGGAGATGAGAGATATTTTGTTACACTATAGAGAATTTTGAGAATTTTTTTTTGTTCTTGCGTCCCGAACTATTTCCATGGGACATCAGACCAATCATTTACATGATACATTATTTAGTAATTCCTAACAAGAGGTTCATTCTTTTTACTTGAATTCTCTGGTCCCATTATGGATTTGGTAATCAACGAAAAATAAAGAATGAAAATAAATTCATGATTTTGGTCGTAGATCAATGGTCAATCCTGGTATAAGGTTCCGTCGGAACAATTATTTATTTCACAGGTTACTGAATCTCTCTAAAAAAAAAAAAAAAAAGATAAAGTGTGGCAAAATGGGAAGACGATATTGGAACATAAATTTGGAAGAGATGATGGAAGCAGGAGTTCATTTTGGTCATGGTACTAAGAAATGGAATCCTAGAATGGCTCCTTACATCTCTGCAAAGCGTAAAGGTATTCATATTACAAATCTTACTATAACTGCTCGTTTTTTATCAGAAGCCTGCGATTTAGTTTTTGATGCAGCAAGTATGGGAAAAAACTTCTTAATCGTTGGCACCAAAAATAAAGCAGCGGATTTAGTAGCATCAGCAGCAATAAGGGCTCGATGTCATTATGTTAATAAAAAATGGCTTGGTGGTATGTTAACAAATTGGTCTACTACAGAAACAAGACTTCAGAAGTTCAGGGACTTAAGAGCGGAACAAAAAATGGGGAAACTCGCCCGTCTCCCAAAAGGAGATGCAGCAATGTTGAAGAGAAAGTTATCCACCTTGCAAACATATCTGGGTGGGATCAAATATATGACGGGATTGCCCGATATTGTAATTATCGTTGATCAGCAAGAAGAATATATGGTTCTTCGAGAATGTGTCATTTTGGGCATTCCGACGATTTGTTTAATCGATACAAATTGTGACCCAGATCTTGCAGATATTTCTATTCCGGCCAACGATGATGCTATAGCATCGATTCGATTGATTCTTACCAAATTAGTATCCGCAATTTTGGAGGGCCGAAATAGTTATATAAAAAAAGGTTGATTATCTTATAATTTAATAGTTAAGAAAAAGAAGAAGAAGATTAGTTCCTTTTTGTTGAACTCCATGGATTTCTTTGATTGTTTATTATTTTGGTTTGCATTTTTTAACTATGTTTTGAATATTTAATAAAAAATGATTGGTATTTTTTTTTTATGTAATTTCTTGGTATTCTAAATATATCTAAATATAATGTATGATTCCTATTCATGAATGAAGGTAGATGAATTGAGAAAGATATGGTTGAATCAAAATAATTCCTTTTTTAAGTTCGATTTCTATTATAGGGCAATATGAATGTTATACTATGTTCCATTAAAACACTCAAAGGGTTATACGATATGTCAGGTGTAGAAGTAGGCCAACATTTATATTGGGAAATAGGAGGTTTACAAATTCATGCCCAAGTGCTTATCACTTCTTGGGTTGTAATTGCTATTTTATTAGGTTCAGCCATCATAGCTGTTCGGAATCCACAAACCATTCCGACCGACGGGCAGAATTTCTTCGAATATGTCCTTGAATTTATTCGAGACTTGAGCAAAACTCAGATTGGAGAGGAGTATGGTCCTTGGGTTCCATTTATTGGAACGATGTTCCTATTTATTTTTGTTTCTAACTGGTCAGGTGCTCTTTTACCTTGGAAAATCATAAAGTTACCTCATGGGGAGTTAGCTGCGCCCACGAATGATATAAATACTACTGTTGCTTTAGCTTTACCCACGTCAGTGGCATATTTCTATGCGGGTCTTAGCAAAAAAGGATTGGGATATTTCGGTAAATACATTCAACCAACTCCAATACTTTTACCAATTAATATCCTAGAAGATTTTACAAAGCCTTTATCTCTTAGTTTTCGACTTTTCGGGAATATATTGGCTGATGAATTAGTAGTTGTTGTTCTTGTTTCTTTAGTGCCTTCAGTAGTTCCTATACCTGTCATGTTTCTTGGATTATTTACAAGTGGTATTCAAGCTCTTATTTTTTCAACTTTGGCTGCGGCTTATATAGGTGAATCCATGGAGGGTCATCATTGACTAACTTTCGAAATAGTTTTTTAAGCTTATCCCAATTAAAGCAATGCGGGGTTCAATATAATCCACAGGGCTGGAGAAGAAAATTAAAATAGCTAATATTATGTATTAAAGTGCAGGTGGTTTACGTTATGTAAGAAAAAAAGTATATGTTATTTACTAGTTAGATAGGAATTATCCCTATCTCTTTTTTTCTAGCTCACTTCATTTATATTTATAATTTTTATAGATTCAAATATCAGTCCTTTTTCTATTTTTTCTGTGATTGTTAATTGAATGAAAGAATATAAGAGTTTCTAAACAAGAAAACACAATGGCTAAAACCGTATGTATCTATTTACATAAAACTCCATCATGGGTAGAAAGAAAGGAAAAACAGTATATGGAAGTAGTTCTTAAAATTAAGTAATATTCTGTTGGAGTTTTTAGCTACTTCGACCCGATAGATTTTAGTGATAAGTATCAATAAAAAAAAAAGAAGTAAGTAAAAAGGTAGTATAGTAAAGTAAATAGTAAAAGTATAAAAAGAAGTGGATAAAGATTAAGTAGTAATTCATTGGTTGGTTGTATCATTAACCATTTCTTTTTTTTTTTTTTGCGAGGAAATTACCATGAATCCACTTATTTCTGCTGCTTCCGTTATTGCTGCTGGATTGGCTGTGGGGCTTGCTTCTATTGGACCTGGGATTGGTCAAGGTACTGCTGCGGGCCAAGCTGTAGAAGGTATTGCGAGACAACCAGAAGCAGAGGGTAAAATACGAGGTACTTTATTGCTTAGTCTGGCTTTTATGGAAGCTTTAACAATTTATGGACTGGTCGTGGCATTAGCTCTTTTATTTGCAAATCCTTTTGTTTAATTTTATCGTAGAATAAAAATGTAAAAAAAAGGGGGACCTATCTTTTTTCTTATTTTCTTAGCTGGGAGTTTCCCTTTGCTCCTTCGAATTTTACTCCTATAACTATTTATTTTTTGTTTGTCGAAACAATACTTTGGGAGGGACTGATTTGAGGATAAGGAATTAGCGGATCCACTCGCTTTCTTCCCTTTCGTTCTTAGTTTAGTAAAATTCCATTAAAAATAAGAAATGGAACAAAAAAATCGATAAAAAAAAGGGGGGAGGCGAGTGGAGTGATACAAAAAGAACTCTGTTCTTTGTTAGTCCTATCTATAAGAGGAGAGCATATGAAAAATATAACCGATTCCTTTGTTTCCGTGGGGCACTGGCCATCCGCTGGGAGTTTCGAGTTTAATACCGATATTTTAGCAACAAATCCAATAAATCTAAGCGTTGTGCTGGGTATATTGATTTTTTTTGGAAAGGGAGTGTGTGCGAGTTGTGTATTTCAAGAATAGGTTGGATTTCGCCGGCTGCACTTTCTTTATATTTATGTATTCTTTTTTTATTTGCGTAAATAGGAAAAAGGGTGCACAATCTCGACGAATTACTTCGTAATTGGATTTTATTCAGAAATCATATCTAAGAACCATAGCATTTCGTGACTAATTGGTAAATGAACTTTGATTCTCTATCAACCAATAATGTTGAGGTCTTTTACATGGTTAAAGATAAATTGTTTGAAGTCCAGGCACAGCATACCGTGGTACTCTTTCTACCGCTACATTAGTACCGAAATACCGCAAATCAAAAAAAAAAAAAAAAAAATAATTGGGAATTTATCCGATGTATAACACTCATATGGATAAATTTATTTGAACCATTTACAGGTATAGGAAAGATGGGTATATTCCCCCACCCCTTTTTTTATCCACTGCCAAATCGACGACCTATATATTGTATAAAAAAGATAAATTTTTTTAATTTTTTGGATGAAAAAAAAAAAGTTTGTGAATAAAGAACAAATAAAGAAACAACTTTGCTGACAATTTTTTATTTTTTGTCTGGTCTGAAGAGTCCTACTATCCTAACTATCCTAATATTCTGATGTTAGATCAGTTTCGATATCTTTGAATACGAACAGAAAAGAGAGGATAGGCTCAAGAGAGGATAGGTTCATTCCATTCAAAGATCAAAGATATGGGAATGTCTATCAAAGGAAAGAAACAATTGAGCGTGAGAGCCAAATGAATCAAAAGATTCATGTTTGGTTCGGGAAGAGATATGAGAGTTGTGAAATGAATGTAAAGATAATCTACTTTCATTAAATGATTTATTAGATAAGCGAAAACAAAGGATCTTGAGTACTATTCGAAATTCAGAAGAATTACGTAGAGGGGCCGCTGAACAGCTCGAAAGAGCGCGGGCTCGATTACGTAAAGTGGAAATGGAAGCAGATGAGTATAGACTGAATGGATACTCTGAGATAGAAAGAGAGAAAATAATTTTGATTAATGCTACTTGCGATAGTTTGGAACAATTAAAAAATTACAAAAATGAAACTCTTCTTTTTGAACAACAAAGAGCGGTTAATCAGGTACGACAGCAAGTTTTCCAACAAGCTTT